TCAATAGGTTTAGCAAGAGCATTTATAACACGACCCAAATAAGCCTCGCTCACTGGTATCTGAGCAATTCTTCCTGTTGCTTTTACAGAACTTCCCTCTTGTATCATCAAACCGTCACCCATTAACACAACACCAACATTATTGGATTCCAAATTAAGAGCAATGCCTATTGTACCCTCTTCAAATTCTACTAATTCACCTGCCATTACTTCATCAAGACCATGAATACGAGCAATGCCATCACCTACTTGAAGTACGGTGCCAGTATTCACAATCTTGACTTCTCTATTATATTGCTCAATACGTTCACGGATAATATTACTAATTTCGTCGGCTCTAAGGGTTGCCATGAGTCTTGCTTAATTCTTTTTCAGAAGCAAAGGAAAAATCAATAAATAATACCTACAGTAGAAGGACTAATCAGTTATTTCTTTCATCGCCCCAAACATACGAATATTAGCACCGATAGTGCGTAAATGTAACTCGTTGTTCAAACAACTATTCAGAGTTCCTAGAGCTCCTTGTAAGGCTTGTTGAAAAACGCGTTGTCTGACTTGATTAATCGCTCTTTGTTGTTCAAACTGAATGGTTTCATTTTTGTAATTTTCTAATCGTTCCAAATTCTGATAAGTTGAATTAATCAAATTCAATTTTTCTCGTTCTATCTCGGAATATCCATTCACTCGAAACTCATCCGCTTCTATTTTCACTTTTCGTAAGCGGGCCTTGGCCTTTTCCAGCCTTTCAATGGACCCTTTGCGTAGCTCTTCTGAATTTCGAATAGTACTCAAGATTCTCTGTTTTCGATTATCTAATAAATCACTTAATGAAAGTAGATTATCTTCCCATTACAATTAATTTTAAAAATTCCATGACCTCTTCCCGAACCAAACAGGAATCTTTCGATTCATTTGGCTCTCACGCTCACTTACTTATGGGGCATTCCCGTATCACTTTTTTATTTATATTTTTTTTTATATATATATAATATAATGAGCTTATCCTCTCTTTTCTGTTCGGATTCAAAAATATTGAAACGGATCGTTGATCCAAGACCAGAATATTCGGAGGACTCTTCCGACCAGACAAAAAATCTGTAATTATCGGCAAAGTTGTTTCTTTTTTTTTTATTCAAATCCAAAAAATTCCGCTTACTTTATACATAGGTCGTCGATTCCGCATTGGATAAAAAAAGGAGGGGATTCTCGTTTTTCAGTAACAATAAAAGGTTCACAAATCATTTTATCGATATGAGTGTTCTATATCGGATAAAATGCAAGGATTCGTTTTGAAACTCTCGCCATACTAACATAGTGGTAGAAAGAACACCAATGTTGCGCCCAGACTTCAAACAATTTAGCTTTAACCATGTTTAGGGCCCCATATTATTGGTTAATAGAGAATCAAAGTGTATTTACCAACGAATCACGAAATGCTACGGTTCGTACATATGATTTCTGAATTGATTCAGAAGTAATTCGCGGGATCGTGCACCTTTCTTTCCTAGTTATAAAGAAAAAAGTGCAGCTGGTTAGATCCAGCTTATTCTTGAAATAAACAACTCGCACACACTCCCTTTCCAAAAAAAATCAATACACCAAGGACTACACTTAGATTTATTGGATTTGTTGCTAAAATATCGGTATTAAATCCGAAACTCCCGGCGGACGGCCAGTGACCCAAGGAAACGAAAGAATCGGTTACATTTTTCATATGATCTCCTCTTATAGATAGGACTGACTAAATTGAACAGAGTTCTTTTTGTATTACTTCACCCTTTGTTGATTTTATTTTTTCCGTATTTCTCAATCTATTTAATTTCAATTGAACTCCCCCCCCAAAAAAAATACTTAATTATAATTAGGTCCCAGGCCAGGTATCATATCAATTACGATATATCTCGTTCGTTGCAAGGCGTACTAAAAAAGGGGGTTCCATTGGACCGAGAACGGGAAGGAAAAAAGCGAGTGGATCCGCTAATTCCTGATCCTCAAATTAGTCCTTCCCACGGGGTATTGTATTATCTCAACGAATAAGTTAAAGTTATTGTAGGATTGAAATCTTGATATAATTTGAAAAATGAAGCGGCAAATCTAAGATAATAAAATAAGAAAGATAAAAATAAGACTTTCCCATTTATTTCGAGGATTAAACAAAAGGATTTGCAAATAAAAGCGCTAATGCCACGACCAGTCCATAAATTGTTAAAGCTTCCATAAAAGCCAGACTAAGCAATAAAGTACCTCGTATTTTACCCTCTGCTTCTGGTTGTCTCGCGATACCTTCTACGGCTTGGCCCGCAGCAGTCCCTTGTCCAACTCCAGGTCCAATAGAAGCCAGCCCTACAGCCAATCCAGCAGCAATAACGGAAGCAGCAGAAATCAGTGGATTCATGGTAAGCTCCTCGCATAAAAATAAAGAAATGGTTAATGATACAAGCAACCAATGAATTATGGCTTATTATTCCATTACTAAGATCCATCCAATTGGAATAACTATG